TGCTAGTCACAATAAAAGTTTCAACGAAGCTGATTCAGTCATTAGTAAAGCCGAAGTCAATGGGGGTACTATCGTGAAAAGGTTAAAACCTCGGGCTCGAGGACGTAGTTATCCGATAAAAAGACCCACCTGTCATATAATTATTGTAGTGAGGGATAGCTCTAAAAAGAAAACGGATCAGGATATATATTTAGAAACAAAGGATCAATGGAAAGATCCTATAATAGAGAGATATTTGGAGAAAGAGAGAGAAGAAAAATATGGGCAAAAAAATAAATCCCCTTGGTTTCCGACTTGGTGGGGAAAACCAAAAGCATAGATCCCTTTGGTTCGCGCAACCAAAAAATTATTCCATAGGTCTCCAGGAAGATGAAAAAATACGAGATTGTATCAAGAATTATGTACAAAAAAATAGGAGAATATCCTCAGGTTTCGAAGGAATTGCACATATAGAGATTCAAAAAAAAATCGATCTGATCCAGGTCATAATCTATATTGGATTTCCAAATTTGTTAATAGAGGGTCGAACACGAGGAATCGAAGAATTACAGATCAATGTACAAAAAGGATTTAATTCTGTGAACCGGAGACTTAACATTGCTATCACAAGAGTTGCAAAACCTTATGGACAACCTAATATTCTTGCAGAATATATAGCTCTACAATTAAAGAATAGAGTTTCCTTTCGAAAGGCAATGAAAAAAGCTATTGAATTAACTGAACAAGCGGATACAAAAGGAATTCAAGTGCAAATTGCAGGACGTATCGACGGAAAAGAAATTGCACGTGTCGAATGGATCAGAGAAGGTAGGGTTCCCCTACAAACCATTCGAGCTAAAATTGATCATTGTTCCTATACAGTTCGAACTATCTATGGGGTATTAGGCATCAAAATTTGGATATTTGTAGACGAGCAATAATGGGCCTTTCCTTGCCATTCTATCCAGTGATAGAACAAAAAACGACAAACTATTCTTTTTCCCTTCAATGAAAAATGAGCAATTCTAATTCTATAGGGTTGAATAAAAATTGGATTGATCATTTGGTAGAATTGCTATGCTTAGTGTGTGACTCGTTGGTTTTTCTTTAGAGTTGGGATTCAAAAAAAAGGACTGGCCCCTAACTAATAACTATAGAACTTAGAACCAGCTCATTGCTTCGTATTATCGAGATCCAAGGAACCAGTCACTATATGATGTGTCAATCATATAGTTGTAGCAACTGAAATCTTTTTTCCATAAAGGAAAAATCAATCTGATTATGGATTGTGAAGCGAAAATAGAGGGATGTGGGTAAATGGAAGGGCGAGAGAAAGAGAGAAGGAGAATATCAATGGTATATGATTCCAATATGTATGGTCTATTATGAATCATCTCATAAAAGGCAGTGTGATAAAGCATCAATACTGATTCGTCCATAATTAGATGAATACGGTTCATAGGAAAAATACCAATAATAAAGAGCCTCGAGTCAATAGAGACTGAGGAGATTGACTTGGGAACGAACTTGAATTGAGGAGCTCCATTGCAGAGTTCAGGCCTAGCCATTAATGGAGAAGCTATGGGAACGACGGAACCTGTGACTGCAGAAGATTCTATTGAAAACGAATCCTAATGATTCATTGGGTGGGATGGCGGAACCAACCAGGAACCAATTGATTTATTCTGAGAGGCCATGGGTTGACCCTACGAATGAAACAAATATTGAAAGAGTAAATATTCGCCCGCGAAACCCTTATTGAATTGCAAAATTTTGGCCGATTCGGTAAAGGTCAAGGATTCGTTATAAAAAGAAAGCAAAGGCATTATCTTCTATATATAGAAATATACGTCTAGCTATATATACAAGATATACAGATTCCTACATGACAGATTCAATATCAATAAATCCCATGATTTAGTGTATTATTCAATAAATACATGTGTATCTGTAATATTATTGAATCGTTTCATTCGCGAGGAGCTGGATGAGAAGAAACTCTCATGTCCGGTTCTGTAGTAGAGATGAGGTTGAGAAACAACCATCAACTATAACCCCAAAAGAACCAGATTCCGTAAACAACATAGAGGAAGAATGAAGGGAATATCTTATCGAGGCAATCATATTTGTTTCGGTAGATATGCTCTTCAGGCACTTGAACCCGCTTGGATCACATCTAGACAAATAGAAGCAGGGCGACGAGCAATGACACGATATGCGCGCCGTGGTGGAAAAATATGGGTCCGTATATTTCCCGACAAACCCGTTACAGTAAGACCTACGGAAACCCGTATGGGTTCGGGGAAGGGATCTCCCGAATATTGGGTATCTGTTGTTAAGCCGGGTCGAATACTTTATGAAATGGGCGGAGTATCGGAAACTGTAGCCAGAGCAGCTATTAAAATAGCTGCGTGCAAAATGCCTATACGAACGCAATTCATTATTTCAGGATAGGGATGTGGAACCAAAGGGGTATTTATGATGAAAAAAAACAATCGCGGATTTCTTTATTTCTGGACAGACAATATTTCTTTCTTTTTTCCTTCGACCTTTGCATTGAAAGAACAGATTCAAAAAAAAATGATATGATTCAACCTCAGACCCATTTGAATGTAGCGGACAACAGCGGGGCTCGAGAATTGATGTGTATTCGAATCATAGGAGCTAGTAATCGCCGATATGCTCATATTGGTGACGTTATTGTTGCTGTAATAAAAGAAGCAGTGCCCAATATGCCTCTCGAAAGATCAGAAGTGATCAGAGCTGTAATTGTACGTACATGTAAAGAACTCAGACGTGACAACGGTATGATAATACGATATGATGACAATGCAGCAGTTGTCATTGATCAAGAAGGAAATCCAAAAGGAACTCGGGTTTTTGGAGCGATCGCTCGAGAATTGAGACAGTTGAATTTCACTAAAATAGTCTCATTAGCTCCTGAGGTATTATAAATACTAGTAGATGAGACCATGATATAGTAGGATATCTGAAATGGATCAATTAGTAGATTGTGTTTCACGCATATACTTTTAATAATTCATAAATAAAGAATCAAAAATTCACATAAAAAAAAACGGAACATGTTGATTATATCAAAATTAGGAGGCACCAATAATTATAGTTCGTCATGGGTAGGGACACTATTGCCGATATATTAACTTCTATAAGAAATGCCGACATGGATAAAAAAGGAACGGTTCGAATAGCATCTACTAATATGACCGAAAGCGTTGTTAAAATACTTCTACGAGAAGGTTTTATTGAAAACGTTAGGAAACATCGGGAAAACAACAAATATTTCTTGGTTTCAACCCTGCGACATAGAAGAAATAGGAAAGGAACATATAGAAATATTTTAAAGCGTATCAGCCGACCCGGTCTACGAATCTATTCCAACTATCAACGAATTCCTAGGATTTTAGGTGGAATGGGGATTGTAATTCTTTCTACTTCTAGAGGTATAATGACAGATCGAGAAGCTCGACTAGAAAGAATTGGAGGAGAAGTTTTGTGTTATATATGGTGATCCTTCTGGTATCCGAAGTTGATCCGTAACTTCCTATTTGTGAAAAAGGAGAGGAAAGACGGGTTGTTTAATATCACTCCTCCTCCATTAGTTGATACTTCAAGGGGGTTACCTGGAATGAAAGAACAAAAATTGATTCATGAAGGTTTAATTACTGAATCACTTCCCAATGGTATGTTCCGGGTTCGTTTAGATAATGAAGATCTGATTCTAGGTTATGTTTCGGGGAGGATCCGACGAAGTTTTATACGGATACTACCAGGAGATAGAGTAAAAATCGAAGTAAGTCGTTATGATTCAACCAGGGGACGTATAATTTATAGACTTCGCAACAAAGATTCAAACGATTAGGTGTAGGTGGCTTTTTAAACATTCCTTTCGTGGGAATACAATTCGAGGTTCCAAATTTCAAGAGACTTATTTTCTTCCAAGGAGTAGATTCGGAATTAAGGTAAGGAATAACAAATATGAAAATAAGGGCCTCTGTTCGTAAAATTTGTGAAAAATGTCGACTGATCCGTAGGCGGGGACGAATTATAGTAATTTGTTTCAATCCGAGACATAAACAGAGACAAGGGTAATCTTTCTAAAAAGAAAAAGGGATTTTCTAAAGGACAAGGACCCGATGGACAAATAAAGGATCTGTTTTGATATGAAATGGATATATCCGTATATCTCTGACTCATATTTATGAGATGATAAAATATGACAAAACCTATACCAAGAATTGGTTCACGTAGGAATGGGCGTATTGGTTCACGTAAGAGTGGGCGTAGAATACCAAAAGGAGTTATTCATGTTCAAGCGAGTTTCAACAATACCATTGTGACTGTTACAGATGTACTAGGTCAGGTGGTTTCTTGGTCCTCCGCTGGTACTTGTGGATTCAGAGGCACAAGAAGAGGGACACCATTTGCTGCTCAAACCGCAGCAGGAAATGCTATTCGTACAGTAGTGGATCAGGGTATGCAACGAGCAGAAGTCATGATAAAGGGTCCTGGTCTCGGAAGAGATGCAGCATTACGAGCTATTCGTAGAAGTGGTATACTATTAAGTTTCGTACGTGACGTAACCCCTATGCCACATAATGGATGTAGACCTCCTAAAAAAAGACGTGTGTAGAAATAAGAATTGAACGGATTTCAAGAGAAATAAATGATTCAATGATCTGAAAAAAAAAGAATAATATTATTATGGTTCGAGAGGAAGTAGCAGTATCCACTCGGACACTACAGTGGAAGTGTGTTGAATCAAGAACAGACAGTAAGCGTCTTTATTATGGCCGTTTCATTTTGGCCCCGCTTATGAAAGGCCAAGCAGATACGATAGGTATCGCGATGCGAAGGGCTTTACTTGGAGAAATAGAAGGAACATGTATTACACGTGCAAAATCTGAAAAGGTACCACATGAATATTCTACGATAGTCGGTATTGAAGAATCAGTACATGCAATTTTAATGAATTTGAAAGAAATTGTATTGAGAAGTCATCT